GTTGTCGTAGCTTAAAGCAAAGCATTACACTGAAGATGTTAAGATAGGCTCTAGTACAGCCTCGAAAACACAAAGGCTTGGTCCTGACTTTCCTGTCAGCTTTAACCAAATTTACACATGCGAGTATCCGCACCCCTGTGAGAATGCCCTACAGTCCCCCGCCCGGAGACAGGGAGCAGGTATCAGGCACATGACTACATAGCCCACAACACCTTGCTTAGCCACACCCTCAAGGGAATCCAGCAGTGATAGACATTAAGCCATGAGTGTAAACTTGACTTAGTTATGGTTAAAAGGGCCGGTAAAACTCGTGCCAGCTACCGCGGTTATACGAGAGACCCAAGTTGATAGGCTCCGGCGTAAAGCGTGGTTAAGGAGTAATAAATACTAAAGCCGAACGCTTACTAAGCTGTTATACGCTTTACGAAAGTAAGAAGCACATCCACGAAGGTGGCTTTATCTCACCTGAACCCACGAAAGCCAAGATACAAACTGGGATTAGATACCCCACTATGCTTCGCCCTAAACATTGATAGTTTTACACAACCACTATCCGCCTGGAGACTACGAGCAACAGCTTAAAACCCAAAGGACTTGGCGGTGCTTTAGACCCACCTAGAGGAGCCTGTTCTATAACCGATAACCCCCGTTTAACCTCACCTTTCCTAGTCATTCCCGCCTATATACCGCCGTCGCCAGCTTACCCTGTGAAGGCCCCCTAGTAAGCACAACTGGCACAGCCCAGAACGTCAGGTCGAGGTGTAGCGTATGGAAAGGGAAGAAATGGGCTACATTCCCTATTACAGCGAATCACGGATAATAATACTGAAACGTGTATCTAGAAGGAGGATTTAGCAGTAAGCGGAAAGCAGAGCGTCCCGCTGAAACCGGCCCTGAAGCGCGCACACACCGCCCGTCACTCTCTCCAAGCATTTCTTTTCAATCTAACCTAAAACATTTCACCAGCAAAGGGGAGGCAAGTCGTAACATGGTAAGTGTACCGGAAGGTGCACTTGGTAAAACCAAAGCATAGTTCAAAGAAGAACACCCCCTTTACACGGAGGAAATATTCGTTCAATTCGAGTTGCCTTGATACTGACTCGCTAGCCCAACCTAACCAAAAACAACAAAACATAATAACTAAACCCAAAGACACGAATTGTCTCCACGAACAAATCATTTTTCCCCCCTAGTATGGGCGACAGAAAAGGAACATGGAGCGATAGAGAAAGTACCGCAAGGGAATGCTGAAAAACCAAATGAAATAAACAAGTGAAGCCAAAAAAAGCAGAGATTCCACCTCGTACCTTTTGCATCATGATTTAGCCAGTGCAACCCAAGCAAAGAGCACTTTAGTTTGATAACCCGAAACTTTGTGAGCTACTCCAAGGCAGCCTAATTAATAGGGCCAACCCGTCTCTGTGGCAAAAGAGTGGGGGGACCTTCGAGTAGAGGTGATAAACCTACCGAACTTAGTAATAGCTGGTTGCCCATCAACTGGATAGAAGTTCAGCCTCCCGGCTTCTTCCTTCACCTAAATTTTGTAATTACTACAGATATTATAAGAAACCAGGAGAGTTAATCGAAGGGGGTACAGCCCCTTAGAAACAAGATACAACTTTTTTAGGAGGATAAAGATCATAATCAAACAAGGCAAGACATCAGGGTGGGCTTGAAAGCAGCCATCCCATCAAAAAGCGTTAAAGCTCAGACACTCTATTTTAAGCCCCAAGTTTCGACCACTACCTCTTACTCCCCTTATTCCACCGGGCCATCCCATGCAACCATGGGAGTGATCCTGCTAAAATCAGTATATAAGAAGGCCTAACGGCCTTCTCCCTGCATACGTGTAAATCGGAAACGGACAACCCACCGAACCTTAACGGACCCAAAAACAGAGGGAACTGAACCACAAACAAAACAACTAGAAAAACACCCAAACAAACAACCGTTACCCCCACACAGGTATGCCCCCGAGGAAAGACTAAAAGAAAGAGAAGGAACTCGGCAAACACTCAGCCTCGCCTGTTTACCAAAAACATCGCCTCTTGCTAATCCGAAAGTATAAGAGGTCCCGCCTGCCCTGTGACTATATGTTCAACGGCCGCGGTATTTTGACCGTGCGAAGGTAGCGCAATCACTTGTCTTTTAAATGGGGACCTGTATGAATGGCATAACGAGGGCTTGACTGTCTCCTCTTTCAAGTCAATGAAATTGATCTCCCCGTGCAGAAGCGGGGATAGGCACATAAGACGAGAAGACCCTATGGAGCTTTAGACACTAAAGCAGACCAGCATTAATACCCCAAACATGGGGCACGAATATACTGAACCCTGCCCTAATGTCTTGGGTTGGGGCGACCGCGGAGAAATAAAAAACCCCCGCAAGGACCGAATGCACCACATTCACAACCAAGAGCGACAGCTCTAATTAACAGATATTTCTGACCAATAAGATCCGGCAACGCCGATTAATGAACCAAGTTACCCTAGGGATAACAGCGCAATCTCCTCTTAGAGCCCGTATCAACGAGGAGGTTTACGACCTCGATGTTGGATCAGGACATCCTAATGGTGCAGCCGCTATTAAGGGTTCGTTTGTTCAACGATTAAAGTCCTACGTGATCTGAGTTCAGACCGGAGTAATCCAGGTCGGTTTCTATCTATGTAATGATCTTTTCCAGTACGAAAGGACCGAAAAGGGGGGGCCCATGTCCAAAACATGCCTCACCCCCACCTGATGAAAGCAACTCAATCAGACAAGGGGGCATTATCCCCTTGTCTGAGAAAACGACAAAGTTGGGGTGGCAGAGCCCGGTCATACTGCAAAAGGCCTAAACCCTTTGTACAGAGGTTCAAATCCTCTCTCCAACTATGATCTCAGCACTTTTCACCCACATCATTAATCCCCTAGCCTACATCGTTCCCGTACTTCTAGCCGTTGCCTTCCTCACACTAGTCGAACGAAAAGTCCTAGGTTATATACAATTTCGAAAAGGCCCAAACATCGTTGGGCCCTACGGCCTCCTTCAACCAATCGCCGACGGGATTAAACTATTCACTAAAGAGCCTGTCCGACCCTCAACCGCCTCCCCTATCCTCTTCCTCCTCGCCCCAATATTAGCCCTCACCCTCGCCCTCACCCTATGAGCCCCCCTCCCCATACCATACCCCATTCTTGACCTAAATCTAGGAATCCTCTTTATCTTAGCACTGTCCAGCTTAGCAGTATATTCTATTTTGGGCTCAGGCTGAGCCTCCAATTCAAAATATGCACTCATCGGAGCCCTCCGAGCTGTAGCACAAACTATTTCTTACGAAGTCAGCCTAGGACTAATCCTTCTAAATGCAATTATCTTTACAGGAGGCTTCACCTTACAAACCTTCAGCACAGCCCAAGAAGCCACTTGACTCTTACTACCAGCCTGACCTCTAGCTGCAATGTGATACATTTCTACGTTAGCAGAAACTAACCGAGCACCATTTGACCTAACGGAAGGAGAATCAGAACTAGTCTCTGGTTTCAACGTAGAATACGCAGGGGGCCCCTTCGCTTTATTCTTCCTAGCAGAATATGCAAATATTCTCCTTATAAACACCCTATCTGCTACCCTCTTCCTAGGAGCCTCCCACATCCCCGCCACCCCTGAACTAACAGCCATAAATTTAATAACAAAAGCGGCCCTCCTCTCTTTACTATTCCTCTGAGTTCGAGCCTCCTACCCCCGATTCCGATATGACCAGCTAATGCACCTAATCTGAAAAAACTTCCTTCCACTTACACTAGCCTTAGTTATTTGACACCTTGCACTTCCCATTGCATTCGCCGGCCTCCCCCCTCAACTTTAACCACGGAGCCGTGCCTGAAGTAAAGGGCCACTTTGATAGAGTGAATTATGAGGGTTAAAGCCCCTCCAGCTCCTTAGAAAGAAGGGACTCGAACCCTAACTAAAGAGATCAAAACTCTTAGTGCTTCCATTACACCACTTCCTAAGTAAAGTCAGCTAACCAAGCTCTTGGGCCCATACCCCAAATATGTAGGTTAAACCCCTACCTTCACTAATGAACCCATACATCTTAGCCACCCTACTATTTAGCCTCGGACTAGGAACCACCATTACATTTGCAAGCTCCCACTGGCTACTCGCCTGAATAGGACTGGAAATTAACACCCTTGCCATTCTTCCCCTTATAGCCCAACAACACCACCCCCGAGCCGTCGAAGCCGCCACAAAATATTTCCTCACCCAAGCAACAGGGGCAGCAACCCTTCTATTTGCCAGCACTACCAACGCATGACTGACAGGACAATGGGATATTTTACAAATATCCCACCCCCTCGCAACCACCATTGCCATTCTTGCCCTCTCCTTAAAAGTAGGTCTTGCCCCGTTACACACATGACTGCCCGAAGTACTCCAGGGGCTGGACCTAACCACCGGACTTATCCTGTCAACCTGACAAAAACTAGCACCTTTCGCCCTGCTTATTCAAATTCAACCCACCAACCCCACAATCCTAATTGCCCTTGGCATTACCTCCACCCTAATCGGGGGTTGAGGAGGACTCAACCAAACACAACTCCGAAAAATTATAGCATACTCCTCTACAGCCCACCTAGGCTGAATAATTCTAGTCCTTCAATTCTCCCCCCCCCTAACCCTTCTAACTCTACTGACATATCTAGTAATAACATCATCAACATTCCTCGTATTTAAACTAAACAAATCAACAAGCATTAACATACTAGCCACCTCTTGAGCAAAAGCCCCCGCACTAACCACCCTCACCCCCCTCATCCTCCTATCCTTGGGAGGTCTCCCCCCACTAACAGGCTTCATACCAAAATGACTCATCCTTCAGGAGTTGACCAAACAAGACCTAGCACCCATTGCCACCCTGGCAGCTCTCACCGCCCTACTAAGCCTGTACTTCTACCTACGGCTATCATACGCCATGACACTTACCATGTCCCCCAATAACGTAGCAGGCCTAACCCCCTGACGCCTCCACTCCCCACAGCTAACATTTCCACTCGCCCTCCTAACCACATCCTCAATCTCCTTACTTCCCCTCACCCCGACCATGCTGACCCTTCTAACCCTATAAGAGGCTTAGGATAACACTAGACCGAGGACCTTCAAAGCCTCCAATGGGGGTGAAAATCTCCCAGCCCCTGATAAAACATGCGGGGCGCTAGCCCGCATCTCCTGTGCGCAAAACAGACGCTTTAATTAAGCTAAAGCCTTACTAGACAGGTAGGCTTCGATCCTACAAACTCTTAGTTAACAGCTAAACGCTCAAACCGGCGAGCATCTATCTAACTTTTCTCCGCCCGCCTACAGTACAATGACTGAAGGCGGAGAAAAGCCCCGGCAAACGTTTAATGCTTCTTTAGATTTGCAATCTAACATGTTAATCACACCTCAGGGCTTGGTAAGAAGAGGAATTGACCAAACAAGACCTAGCACCCATTGCCACCCTGGCAGCTCTCACCGCCCTACTAAGCCTGTACTTCTACCTACGGCTATCATACGCCATGTCCCCTAATAACGTAGCAGGCCTAACCCCCTGACGCCTCCACTCCCCACAGCTAACATTTCCACTCACCCTCCTAACCACACCCTTAATCTCCTTACTTCCCCTCACCCCAACCATGCTGACCCTTCTAACCCTATATGGTAAGAAGAGGAGTTGAACCTCTGTCTATGGGGCTACAATCCACCGCTTAAACATTCAGCCATCCTACCTGTGGCCATTACACGTTGATTCTTCTCGACTAATCACAAAGACATTGGTACCCTTTATCTTGTATTTGGTGCCTGAGCCGGTATAGTAGGAACCGCCCTCAGCCTGCTTATTCGAGCTGAGCTGAGCCAGCCGGGGGCCCTACTTGGCGACGATCAAATCTATAACGTAATTGTTACAGCACATGCTTTTGTAATAATTTTCTTTATAGTAATACCAATCATGATTGGTGGCTTCGGAAACTGACTTGTACCGCTCATAGTCGGCGCCCCAGACATGGCGTTCCCTCGAATAAACAACATAAGCTTCTGACTTCTCCCCCCATCCTTCCTGCTTCTCCTAGCCTCCTCTGGAGTAGAAGCAGGTGCTGGAACTGGCTGAACGGTCTACCCCCCTCTAGCCGGCAACCTGGCCCATGCAGGAGCATCTGTAGACTTAACCATCTTCTCACTTCACTTAGCGGGAGTTTCATCAATTCTAGGAGCAATTAACTTCATTACAACCATTATTAACATGAAACCCCCAGCCATCTCGCAGTATCAAACACCTTTATTCGTCTGAGCTGTACTAATCACAGCAGTCCTACTGCTCTTGTCCCTCCCTGTGCTCGCCGCCGGTATTACAATACTTCTAACAGATCGAAACCTCAACACCACCTTCTTTGACCCGGCCGGAGGAGGAGATCCGATTCTCTACCAGCACTTATTCTGATTCTTCGGTCACCCAGAAGTCTACATTTTAATCCTCCCTGGCTTCGGAATGATCTCCCACATTGTTGCATACTACTCGGGGAAAAAAGAACCATTTGGTTATATGGGTATGGTTTGAGCTATGATGGCCATTGGTCTCCTAGGGTTTATTGTATGAGCACATCATATGTTTACGGTGGGGATAGACGTAGACACACGTGCATATTTTACATCTGCTACTATAATTATCGCAATCCCCACTGGTGTTAAAGTCTTTAGCTGATTAGCTACACTTCACGGAGGATCTATTAAATGAGAAACCCCCCTTCTGTGAGCACTTGGTTTTATTTTCCTTTTCACAGTAGGAGGCCTAACAGGGATTGTCCTAGCTAACTCTTCACTGGATATTGTTCTACACGACACATATTACGTAGTTGCCCACTTCCATTATGTACTTTCTATAGGAGCCGTGTTTGCTATTGTAGCCGCCTTCGTACACTGATTTCCACTATTCACAGGCTACACCCTGCACAGTACTTGAACAAAAATCCACTTCGGTATTATATTTGTGGGTGTAAACCTTACCTTCTTCCCCCAGCACTTCCTAGGACTAGCCGGAATGCCCCGTCGATACTCAGACTACCCAGATGCCTATACCCTCTGAAACACCGTTTCTTCTATTGGTTCTATAATCTCCCTTGTAGCGGTAATTATATTCTTATTCATTATCTGAGAAGCATTTGCCTCTAAACGTGAAGTTTTAGCAGTAGAACTAACGATAACTAACATAGAATGACTCCATGGCTGCCCTCCGCCATATCACACATTTGAGGAACCCGCATTTGTACAAATCCGAACACATTAAACGAGAAAGGGAGGAGTTGAACCCCCGTAGGATGGTTTCAAGCCAACCACATAACCGTTCTGTCACTTTCTTCATAAGACGCCAGTAGAACGCGACAAATACACCGCCTTGTCGAGGCGAAATTGCGAGTTTAAACCCCGCACGTCTAAACCATAAATGGCACATCCCACGCAACTAGGCCTACAAGATGCAACTTCACCAGTTATAGAGGAACTCCTTCACTTCCACGATCACGCCTTAATAATTGTATTTCTTATTAGCACATTAGTTCTTTATATCATTGTCGCAATAGTTTCCACTACCTTAACCAACAAATACATCTTAGACTCCCAAGAAATTGAAATTATTTGAACAATTCTACCTGCAGTAGTCCTTATCCTTATTGCACTACCCTCTCTTCGCATCCTTTATCTAATGGACGAAATTAATGACCCCCACATTACAATTAAAGCCATAGGCCATCAATGATACTGAAGCTACGAATACACCGATTACGAGGACCTTGGATTTGACTCATATATAATCCCCACACAAGACCTAAGCCCCGGCCAGTTCCGCCTCCTAGAAGCGGATCACCGCATAGTCGTCCCCCTGGACTCCCCAGTCCGAGTTCTGGTCTCTGCCGAAGATGTCCTCCACTCATGAGCAGTGCCAGCACTAGGTGTAAAAATAGATGCCGTCCCAGGTCGTCTAAACCAAACAGCTTTCATTACATCCCGCCCCGGGGTATTCTACGGACAATGCTCAGAAATCTGTGGTGCAAACCACAGCTTCATGCCAATTGTAGTCGAAGTCGTTCCCTTAGAACACTTTGAAAACTGGTCTTCATTTATACTTCAAGACGCCTCGCTAAGAAGCTAAATAAGGAGTAGCGCTAGCCTTTTAAGCTAGAGATTGGTGACTACCAACCACCCTTAGCGATATGCCCCAACTCCTCCCACTACCCTGATTCGGGACACTACTCTTTGCCTGAGTGGTATTCCTAACCTTCTTCCCTAAAAAAGTGATAGCCCATACTTTCCCCCACCAACCTGCACCCCTTAAACCCCAAAAACTAGAAAAAACCTCCTGAAACTGACCATGAGTGTAAGCTTTTTTGATCAATTTATAAGCACAACATACCTGGGAATCCCCCTGATTGCACTAGCACTTATTTTTCCTACCATTCTCTACCCCACATTAACAACCCGATGGCTAAACAACCGACTCCTTACCCTACAAAGCGCATTTATTAACCGCTTCACCCACCAACTTCTTCTACCCCTAAATGTTAACGGACATAAATGAGCCGCCCTTCTAGCATCCTTAATGCTCTTTTTAATTTCACTAAACATATTAGGACTACTACCCTACACTTTCACCCCTACTGCTCAACTATCCCTTAACCTAGGATTTGCAGTCCCCCTCTGATTAGCAACCGTAATTATTGGGATACGAAATCAACCAAATCATGCACTGGGCCACCTCCTGCCAGAAGGAACCCCCAACCTCCTGATCCCCATACTTATCATTATCGAAACAATTAGCCTATTCATCCGACCTCTGGCACTAGGCGTGCGGCTAACTGCTAACCTAACAGCCGGCCACTTACTCATTCAACTAATTTCCACGGCCGCATTCGTACTCCTACCACTTATACCTGCCGTAGCTATTCTTACAACAACAGTTCTGGTTCTATTAACACTCCTAGAAGTTGCCGTAGCAATAATTCAAGCCTATGTCTTTGTTCTTCTATTAACACTTTACCTACAAGAAAACATCTAATGGCACATCAAGCACACGCATATCATATAGTTGACCCAAGCCCTTGACCCCTGACAGGCGCAGTTGCTGCCCTATTAATAACCTCAGGACTTGCAATTTGATTCCACTTCCACTCTACAACACTTATTGTCTTAGGTACAGCCCTGCTCCTCTTGACAATGTATCAATGATGACGAGATATTATTCGAGAAGGTACATTCCAGGGTCACCATACACCCCCCGTACAAAAAGGCCTTCGATATGGTATGATTCTTTTCATTACATCAGAAGTCTTCTTTTTCCTGGGCTTCTTCTGAGCCTTTTACCACTCAAGCCTTGCCCCCACCCCCGAATTAGGAGGCTGCTGACCCCCCACAGGTATTACCACCCTGGACCCCTTTGAAGTTCCCCTGCTCAATACAGCTGTACTCCTTGCATCCGGGGTTACAGTAACCTGAGCCCACCACAGCATCATAGAAGGAGAACGAAAACAAGCCATTCAATCACTTACATTTACAATTCTTTTAGGCTTCTACTTCACATTCCTTCAAGCCCTAGAATACTACGAAGCCCCCTTCACAATTGCAGATGGCGTCTATGGCTCAACTTTCTTCGTAGCCACCGGGTTCCACGGCCTTCATGTTATCATTGGCTCCACTTTCCTAGCCGTATGCTTACTTCGACAAATCCAATATCACTTTACATCCGAACACCACTTTGGGTTTGAAGCAGCCGCCTGATACTGACATTTCGTAGACGTTGTCTGACTTTTCTTATATATCTCCATCTATTGATGAGGCTCTTAATCTTTCTAGTATTAAGTTGAGTACAGGTGGCTTCCAACCACCCGGTCTTGGTTAAAGCCCAAGGAAAGATAATGAACCTAGTTTCAACTGTTATTACCATTGCTCTCACCCTGTCGGTAACTCTTGCTATCCTATCCTTCTGACTGCCCCTAATAAGCCCCGATCATGAAAAACTGTCACCATACGAATGCGGTTTTGACCCCCTGGGAACAGCTCGACTCCCATTTTCCTTACGATTTTTTCTCGTCGCTATTCTATTTCTTCTATTCGACCTAGAAATCGCCCTTCTACTCCCACTTCCATGGGGGGACCAACTAGCCTCCCCCACACTTACCTTCCTATGAGCTTCCATCGTTCTGGCCCTCCTCACCCTAGGACTTATCTACGAATGACTCCAAGGTGGTTTAGACTGAGCCGAATCGGCGATTAGTTTAAATAAAACCCTTGATTTCGACTCAAACACTTATGGTTAAATCCCATAATCCCCCAATGACTCCCGTACACTTCGCTTTCTCATCCGCTTTCGTCCTGGGTCTCACAGGCTTAGCATTCCACCGAACCCACCTTCTTTCTGCCCTCCTTTGCCTAGAAGGTATAATGCTCTCCTTGTTTATTGCCCTCTCCCTCTGAACCGTTCAATTAAACTCCACAAGCTTCTGTACAGCCCCAATACTGTTACTAGCCTTCTCAGCTTGTGAAGCAAGCGCAGGGCTTGCCCTGCTAGTAGCAACAGCCCGCACTCATGGAACCGACCATCTTAAAAATCTCAACTTATTACAATGTTAAAAATTCTCATCCCCACTTTAATGCTTGTCCCAACTACCTGACTAACCCCAACTAAATGACTCTGACCCACAACCCTCGCCCACAGCATACTAATTGCGCTAATTAGCCTCTCATGGCTAAAGTATTCAATAGAAACAGGCTGATCCACCCTAAATCCACTCATAGCCACAGACCCCCTATCTACCCCCCTACTAGTTCTCACATGCTGGCTTCTCCCTTTAATAATCCTAGCAAGCCAAAATCACACAACGACAGAACCAATTAACCGCCAACGCACATATATTACACTACTAGTATCCCTTCAAATTTTTCTCATTCTAGCTTTCGGTGCAACCGAATTAATTATATTCTACGTCATGTTTGAATCCACCCTTATCCCAACCTTAATTCTCATCACTCGATGAGGAAATCAAACAGAACGCCTTAATGCAGGAGTTTACTTCTTATTCTACACCTTAGCGGGCTCCCTTCCTCTACTCATTGCCCTCCTGCTCCTACAATACTACACCGGGACACTCTCCCTACTTACATTACCACTCTCCCCCCCCCCCCATCTCTCATCTAATGCTGATAAGCTATGATGGGCAGGTTGTCTACTAGCATTCCTTGTTAAAATACCACTATACGGTGTACACCTTTGGTTACCAAAAGCACATGTTGAAGCCCCCATTGCAGGATCAATAGTTCTAGCCGCAGTCCTCCTGAAACTAGGCGGCTACGGAATGATGCGAATAATTGTTATGCTAGAGCCACTCACCAAAGAATTAAGTTACCCCTTCCTTATTTTTGCACTATGAGGGATTATCATAACAAGCTCAATTTGTCTCCGCCAAACTGACCTAAAATCCCTAATCGCTTACTCCTCGGTAAGCCACATGGGCTTAGTAGTCGGAGGGATCCTTATCCAGACCCCCTGAGGATTCACAGGGGCCTTAATCCTCATAATTGCCCACGGACTTACATCTTCTGCCCTCTTCTGCTTGGCCAACACAAATTATGAACGAACACACAGCCGAACCATACTACTAGCGCGAGGCTTACAAATTATTTTACCTTTAATGACAGCCTGATGATTTATTGCTAGCCTTGCCAATCTTGCACTCCCCCCGCTACCCAACCTAATAGGCGAACTAATAATTATTACCTCCCTATTCAACTGATCTTGATGAACAATCGTACTAACCGGAGGGGGAACCCTTATCACCGCAAGCTACTCCCTCTATATATTCCTCACAACCCAACGGGGCCCCCTCCCCTCACACATTATTGGTCTCGACCCCTCCCACTCACGAGAACACCTACTCATGGCCCTTCACCTCCTACCGCTCCTCCTCCTTACCCTCAAGCCCGAACTAATCTGAGGCTGAGCCAACTGTAGATATAGTTTCAACTAAAACATTAGATTGTGATTCTAAAAATAGGGGTTAAAACCCCCTTTTCCACCGAGGAAGGTTCGCTAACAAATGGGTCCTGCTAAGTTTCATCACCCCGGTTGAACTCCGGGACTATCCTCGAAACCCCACTCCCAAAGGATAATAGTTCATCCATCGGTCTTAGGAACCGAAAACTCTTGGTGCAACTCCAAGTGGCAGTTATGCACACCCCTTCCATCATTATAACTTCAAGCCTACTTATTATTTTCTCCCTACTAATATTTCCCGTATTAACAACCCTCAACCCCCTTCCTCAAAAAGAAGACTGAGCCCTCACACACGTAAAGACAGCTGTAAAACTAGCCTTTTTTGTCAGTCTTCTCCCCCTTTTTTTATTCCTCACTGAAGGGGCAGAAACCATTGCTTCCTCATCAAACTGAATAAACACGTCAACCTTTGACGTTAACCTTAGCTTAAAATTTGATCACTATTCTATTGTTTTCACACCTGTCGCCCTATATGTTACATGGTCAATTCTAGAATTTGCCTCCTGATATATACATGCTGACCCCAACATAAATCGATTCTTTAAGTACCTTTTAATTTTCCTAGTCGCAATAATTATTCTAGTTACAGCAAACAACCTCTTTCAACTCTTTATCGGATGAGAGGGGGTCGGAATCATGTCTTTCCTCCTAATTGGCTGATGGCACGGACGAGCAGACGCAAACACCGCAGCCCTGCAAGCAGTTATTTACAATCGGATTGGGGATATTGGCCTAATCTTTGCAATAGCTTGAATAGTTTCCCACCTTAACTCCTGAGAATTGCAACAAATTTTTGCAATCGCCAAAAACTTTGACCTTACCTACCCCCTCCTTGGACTAATTGTAGCTGCCACAGGCAAGTCTGCCCAATTCGGACTACACCCGTGACTACCCGCTGCCATAGAGGGCCCTACGCCAGTATCTGCCCTACTCCACTCCAGCACTATGGTCGTTGCAGGTATTTTTCTCCTAGTGCGGATAAGTCCCCTCTTGGAAAACAATACTACTGCCCTAACCACCTGCCTATGCCTCGGAGCCCTAACCACACTATTCACAGCTACATGTGCCTTAACCCAAAATGATATCAAAAAAATCGTTGCATTCTCAACATCCAGCCAACTAGGCTTAATGATAGTAACAATTGGGTTAAACCAGCCCCAACTAGCATTTCTTCACATCTGCACTCATGCCTTCTTTAAAGCCATGCTCTTCTTGTGTTCAGGTTCTATTATTCACAGCCTTAACGACGAACAAGACATTCGCAAAATAGGAGGCATGCACCGTCTCACCCCCTTCACCTCTTCCTGCCTTACCATCGGAAGCCTCGCCCTTACAGGCACCCCCTTCCTAGCCGGCTTCTTCTCTAAAGACGCCATTATTGAAGCCCTTAACACCTCATACCTCAACGCCTGGGCCCTTACCTTAACCCTTCTAGCCACCTCCTTTACGGCAATCTACAGCTTGCGCATCGTCTACTTCGTCTCAATGGGCCGCCCCCGCTTTAATGCATTCTCCCCAATCAACGAAAACAACCCTGCAGTTCTAAACCCTATTAAACGCCTAGCCTGGGGGAGTATTATCACTGGCCTCCTAATCACTTCTAACCTAATCCCACTAAAAACACCAGTAATGTCCATGCCCCTTATACTCAAACTAGCCGCCCTGACCGTAACAATTCTAGGCCTATTAGTTGCTCTAGAACTCGCATCCCTAACAAGTAAACAGTTTAAACCCACCCCCCACCTCCCCCCCTTTCGCTTTTCAAACATGCTCGGCTTCTTCCCCATAATTGTACATCGCTTCCCCCCCGCGATAAGTCTTGGGATAGGTCAATCTATTGCGAGCCAAATAATTGACCAAACCTGATTAGAAAAAACAGGCCCCAAAGCTATGGCCAAGCTCAACAACCCCCTCATTACCTCGACAAGTAATACTCAACAAGGTCTAGTGAAGACGTACCTTATCTTCTTCTTCATCACCCTAATATTTTCCCTATTAATCTTCTTTGTTTAAATGGCCCGAAGAGTGCCCCGACTCAACCCTCGAGTCAATTCTAGGACCACAAACAAAGTCAAGAGAAGAACCCCAGCAGCCACAACCAACATCCACCCACCCTCCGAGTATATTACTGCCACCCCCCCATTATCCGCCCGAAAAATATAAAAAGGCCCTCACTCATCGGCTGACCCAGATAAACCACCGACCCACCCACGTCAAAACTTACTAGAAACCCCGACCACAACAACCGCATAACAACATATATAAGCCACAACCGTCGGGTTTACCCAAGATTCAGGATAGGGCTCTGCAGCTAAAGCTGCAGAGTAGGCAAACACCACTAGTATACCACCCAAATAGATTAAGAAAAGAATTAAAGCCAAGAAAGGACTTCCATACTCCACAAGAACCCCACATCCCACCCCCGCCACCATTACCAGCCCAAAGGCACCAAAGAAAGGAGAAGGATTAGAAGCAACCGCAATCGCCCCTACGATTCAACAAAATAAGAAACAAACAATAGCAAAGCACATAATTTCTGCCAGGGCTCTAACCAGGAATTATGGCTTGAAAAACCATCGTTGTTGTTCAACTACAGAAATGTTACTAATGGCCAGCCTCCGCAAGACGCACCCTCTCTTAAAAATCGCAAACGACGCATTAGTAGACCTCCCAGCCCCATCCAATATTTCTGTCTGATGGAACTTTGGCTCACTGCTAGGACTCTGCCTTATTGCACAAATCCTTACAGGCCTATTCCTAGCCATGCACTATACATCAGACATTGCCACAGCCTTCTCATCTGTTGCCCATATCTGCCGAGACGTGAACTATGGCTGACTGATCCGTAATATACATGCTAACGGAGCCTCCTTTTTCTTTATCTGCATCTATGCTCACATCGGACGAGGACTCTACTACGGCTCCTACCTCTATAAAGAAACCTGGAATATCGGAGTCATTCTCCTTCTCCTAGTAATAATAACAGCCTTCGTTGGTTACGTCCTCCCCTGAGGGCAAATATCCTTCTGAGGGGCTACGGTCATTACCAACCTCCTATCTGCTTTCCCTTACATTGGAAACGACTTAGTCCAATGAATTTGAGGCGGCTTCTCCGTAGACAATGCCACCCTCACTCGCTTCTTTGCATTCCACTTCTTATTCCCCTTCGTAATTGCAGCCGCCACTCTCCTACACCTCCTCTTTCTCCATGAATCAGGTTCAAATAACCCCCTGGGGCTTAACTCTGACGCAGACAAAATTTCCTTCCACCCTTACTTTTCATACAAAGATCTCCTAGGATTTGCAGCCCTGCTCCTCACACTTACATGCTTAGCACTCTTCTCACCCAACCTGCTAGGAGACCCAGATAATTTTACACCGGCCAACCCCCTCGTAACTCCTCCCCACATTAAACCCGAATGATACTTCCTATTCGCTTATGCCATCCTGCGATCAATCCCAAACAAACTAGGCGGGGTTCTCGCACTACTAGCCTCAATTTTAGTCCTCATACTAGTCCCAATCCTCCACACCTCTAAACAACGAGCCTTAACTTTCCGCCCTCTGACCCAGTTTCTATTCTGAGTCCTAATCGCCGACGTAGTGATCCTCACCTGAATCGGCGGAATGCCCGTAGAACACCCCTTTATCATTATCGGCCAAATCGCATCCGTCCTGTACTTCTCACTCTTCCTATTCTTAATGCCCGCTGCAGGATGAGTTGAAAATAAAGTTCTTGAATGACGATGTACTAATAGTTCAGAGACTAGAACGCCGGTCTTGTAAACCGGATGTCGGAGGTTAAAATCCCCCTTAGTACTCAAAAAGAGGAGATTCTAACTCCTACCTCTAACTCCCAAAGCTAGAATTCTAAACTAAACTACTTTTTGAATATTACACTATTTACAGTATTACACATCCATGCATATACTGACTTACTACATACTATGTTTTATAATCATTACATGAATATAACCATAACTCATTAGTACTATTTAATGAAGGGAAGATATAAACAATATTATGTACTGATTCACCAATATGAATGTAATGAACTCTGAAACATTTAATTGAATAATTCTAACATATAGGTCGCATTCACCATCTTAATGAAATTAAAATTTACTGCGCAGTAAGAACCGATCAACTAATAATCCTAGTACATGGACTTATTGAAGGTGAGGGACAATAATCGTGGGGGTTTCACATAGTGATTTATTCCTGGCATTTGGTTCCTACTTCAGGGCCATAAAATTGATAATTTTCCTCATAAATTTATCGACGCTTGCATAAGTTAATGGTGGTAATCACTTGACTCGTTACCCACCAAGCCGAGCATTCATTCCAGAGCGCTAGGGGTATTTTTTTTCTTTTTCCTTTCACGAGCATTTCACAGTGTAACCGGCGCCAAATCACTAAGGTTGAACATACACCCTTGTTATAGTAAAGGAATATGCGTGTAAGAAAAACATATCTTATAATAGTTACATAACTGATTTCAAGGACATAAATAATTAATTTCACTCGAAACATATCTATAAGATACCCCCGGGGTTTATTTTCGTTAAACCCCCCTACCCCCCTAAACCCCTGAGATCCTTAACACTCCTGTAAACCCCCCGGAAACAGGAAGAACCCCAAGTAGTTACTGTAGTAAATTTATAAATTCAAAACTTGTCTATTACATTAATATAATTATTTT